CAAGAGGTAGTTTAGGGCCCAGAATTTTGGCTTTGGGTGCCAGTGGCGGAAGTGAAAATCTTTCCCTCTTGAAGCAATTTTTTTGTGTGCACAAAATTTTTATTGAGTGTCTTAATATAAAATTTTTTTCCCAGGAGGGCTTTGGTAAATAAGTATTGGCGGAGCCCGGTAGGAGAGGGTTTAAGGTTTTTCTTCTTTTATTTTATTAATAGTTTATTCTTGGCGGTGCTCGGGTACACCTGGAGAAGGGGTTAGCCTTCGGTTTCGGCTTACAAGGCCGATGTTTTATCTAAACTATCTGGGTATCATTTTATAAGTTTGTTTTCTCATAGCCCAATTAGCGGGATTATGACGATGAAGAGTAGAAAGTAAAGGATTGAGGTGATCTGTCCGATTTCAGTAAATGGGGATTCAACTGGTATTCCTCCAATTCAGGTTAAAATTAAAGTATTTGCTGCTAGAAGTCAAAATAAAATTTGTGATGTAGAGCGGAATATTAGACTTCGTTGTTTTGAGGTGTGTAACATTGGAATAAATATAAGGATTAAGATGGATATTAGAAGTGCGATGACCCCGCCCAGCTTGTTGGGAATTGACCGCAAGATGGCGTAGGCAAATAAAAAGTACCACTCTGGCTTGATGTGAGGGGGTGCTATTAGTGGGTTTGCAGGGATAAAGTTTTCTGGGTCCACTAGCAGGTTTGGTGTAATGAGGGCAATTAATATTAAGATGAGGAGTGCTAGTAAAAAGCCTAGTAAATCTTTATAAGAAAAATATGGGTGAAAGGAAATTTTATCTTGGTTAGAGGGGATTCCTGTTGGGTTGTTAGATCCGCTTTCGTGTAGAAATAATAGGTGAATGATGCTTATTCCTGCAATTAGGAATGGTAGCAGGAAATGAAATGCGAAGAACCGTGTAAGAGTAGCTTTGTCTACTGAGAACCCCCCCCAGACTCACTCTACTAGGGAACTCCCAACATACGGGATGGCTGAGAGGAGATTTGTGATAACTGAAGCCCCTCAAAATGATATTTGTCCTCATGGGAGGACATATCCAACAAAGGCAGTGGCCATAACTAGTAATAGTAGGATTACGCCAATATTTCATGTTTCTTTAAATATATATGATCCGTAGTACAGGCCTCGTCCGATGTGTAGGTAGATGCAGATAAAAAAGAATGAGGCTCCATTAGCATGAATATTTCGTACCAGTCATCCGTGGTTAACGTCTCGACAGATGTGGGCTACGGATGAGAAGGCTGATTGTGTATCTGCTGTATAGTGTATTGCTAAGAATAGGCCGGTGATGATTTGTGTAATTAGGCAGATTCCTAGAAGGGAGCCAAAGTTTCATCAGTATGAGATGTTTGATGGCGTTGGCAGATCAATGAATGAGTTGTTAATAATTTTTAACAGAGGATGAGTTTTTCGTGTAATGGGGGCCATTGTTTTTATAGTTGAACACAACGCTGGTTTTTCAGGTCAGAGGTCTTGGTTAAAGTCCAGGTGAGAATAATGATATATTTAAGTTTTTTATTTATAATTGGTGTTTTAGTTGGTTTAATTGCTGTAGCTTCTAACCCTTCTCCTTATTTTGCGGCTTTTGGGTTAGTTTTAGCTTCTATTAGTGGGTGTTGTCTGTTGGTTGATTTCGGAGTGTCTTTTTTATCTCTTATTTTATTATTAATCTATTTGGGGGGGATGATGGTTGTCTTTGCGTACTCCGCCTCGCTTGCGGCAGAGCCTTATCCTGAGGCATGGGGTAGTTGGTCTGTAGCGGCCTATGTGTGTGTTTATGTAATTTTATTGATGGCTGGTGGTTTGTGGTTTGGTTGTAATTTTTCTATTGAGCAACTGTTTAGTGGGGGGTGTACGGATTTTGGGGTTGTTGGACTTGATTGAGGTGGAGTGGGAGGAATATATGTTTTTGGTGGGGTTTTGTTAGTTATTGCTGGTTGGGCCCTTTTGTTGACTTTGTTTGTGGTGTTAGAGGTGACTCGAGGGGTATCTCGTGGTGCATTACGGGCTGTAAGATATTGTTAAGATTAGTAGGATATTGATTAAAAATAATATTATATACATTTTAATTATCCCTGATTGGAAGTTTGTTGTGGTTTTGATAGGTGGCAGCATTTGGTCTGATGCTCCTTTTGGGCCTAGTTTTTCATATCATAATATATCTGTGATATGGGTTGAGATGTTTTGACCAAAGTTTAATTTTATTTTTGGTGTAGTACGGTGTAGGATTATGGGGAAAAAAGCTAGTATATTTGAAAAAGTGTGAATAGTTTTATGTTTTAGTGAGAAGCTTGAAATATCTATTGCTACAATAAGTCCGAGTATTGTAACTAAAAGGGCTGTTAGTTTTATAATTATGGGCATAGTAAGGATTTGTGGTTTTATTGGTAGAGTGCAGCCGATAATCAATATGCCGGCAATCATGCTTCCTCAGGCTAATCGTGTAATAGCATTAATAATTAAAGGATTGTTTTCATTAATTGGTAAAACAGGGAGAGACCGTGGGGTTTTTATTGATGAAAAAAAGATAATTCGGAAGCTGTATACCGCTGTAAAAGAGGTTGCAATAAGGGTAAGAATCAGGGCGCATGAGTTCAGGTTGGAGGTATTTATTGACTCAATGATTGCGTCTTTAGAAAAAAATCCTGAAAGGTATGGTGTTCCTGTTAGTGCGAGGCTTCCAATAGTAAGGCAACTTGTAGTTATTGGAAGCATTTTTTGTAAGCCTCCCATTTTTCGAATGTCTTGTTCGTCATTTAAGCTGTGAATAATTGAACCTGAGCAGAGGAATAGTATTGCTTTAAAGAAAGCGTGTGTGCAAATGTGAAAGAAAGCCAATTGAGGCTGATTCAGGCCAATTGTTACTATTATTAGACCGAGCTGGCTTGATGTAGAAAATGCTACAATTTTTTTAATATCATTTTGTGTGAGAGCGCATGTGGCTGTAAATACAGTTGTCAGGGCTCCAAGACATAGGCAAATTGAAAGGGCAGTTTTGTTTTGTTCTATTATTGGCTGAAATCGGATTAATAAAAAAATTCCGGCCACTACCATAGTGCTGGAGTGAAGTAGGGCTGAGACTGGTGTTGGGCCTTCTATAGCAGCAGGGAGTCAGGGGTGAAGTCCAAATTGGGCGGATTTTCCTATGGCCGCTAGGATTAGTCCTAGAAGTGGAAGAATTGATTCTTTGTTAAATAGGGTAAATATTTGTTGAAGCTCTCAGGAGTTTACACTTATAGAAAGATATGCCATACTCAGGATTAAGCCAATGTCTCCAATACGGTTATATATAACTGCCTGTATAGCAGCAGTGTTAGCATCTGTTCGGGCATGTCATCAGCCGATTAGTAAGAAGGATATAATTCCTACTCCTTCTCACCCAATAAATAGTTGAAATATGTTGTTGGCAGAAACTAGGATTATTATTGCTAATAGGAATATTAGTAAATACTTAAAGAAGCGGTTAATTTCTTGGTCTGAGTGTATATATCAGATTGCGAATTCTAAAATTGATCATGTAACAAATAGAGCAATTGGTGTAAATAAAACTGAATATTGATCAATCTTAATACTTGATGAAATATTAAAATTGTAGATTGTTATCCATGAGAAATTAATTATTGTTGATTCTAATCCTAAATTTATAAAGATTAATATTGGTAGAAGACTTAATAAGAAAGAGTGTTTTACCGAGGTTTTTACTGTTATTGGCCACATTTTAGGTGTTTTTATCAGAGTTGATGATGCTAGTGGAATAATTAGTAAAATTAGGGAAAATATAAATGATGAGTTAAATATTAATATTTGGTTCATAACTTTTACTTGGAGTTGCACCTAGGGTGTTTGGCTCCTAAAACCAATGGATTACTACTATCCTTTAAAAGTTAAGAAGGCTAAAGATTTTAACTTTAGGGTCAGATAATTAGCAGTTTCTGTGTTTTATAACCCTTCTTGGTGTATAGAAAGAGTTTAACTTTCATTTTTAGAACCACAATCTAATATTTTTTTGAAATTATATACACATGAGAATGTTCCTGAGATAAGAGCGGGTTTCAGAATTAATAGGAGTATAGGTGCCAGATGCATAGTTATAAGAAAATGTTCTCGAGTATGAGAGGGATTTATAGGGTTAAGGTGATTTGGGGCTGGGCCTCGTTGTGTTATTAAAAATATATAGAGTGTGTATGAGGCTGTAATTAAGGTTCCTGCTCCTGTAATTAAAATTGTTCAAGGGGATCAGTTAAATAGAGATACCATAATTGTTAGTTCTCCTCATAGGTTTATTGATGGAGGAAGTGCTATATTAGATAGGTTTGTAATAAGTCATCAGGTGGCTATAAGTGGGAGTATTGTCTGAGCTCCGCGGACTAATAATAAAGTGCGACTATGGGTTCGTTCGTAGTTTATATTTGCTAGGCAGAACAAGGCAGATGAAATTAAGCCATGTGAAACTATTAAAATAACAGCTCCTGTAATGCTTCATGGTGTTTGGATTATAATAGCAGCAATTACTAGACCTATGTGGCTTACAGATGAATATGCAATAAGTGATTTTAAATCTGTTTGTCGTATACAAATTAGGCTTGTTATTACTACCCCTCATAAGGCTAAGATTATAAACGGGTATGATATTTCTTTTGTTATTGGGGTTAAAATAGTTGTAATTCGAATAATTCCATATCCTCCAAGTTTAAGTAAAACTGCTGCTAAGATTATTGATCCAGCCACGGGGGCTTCTACATGAGCTTTTGGTAGTCAGAGGTGGGCTCCGTAGAGCGGTATTTTTACTATAAATGCTAGTAGGCAGGCTAGTCATAGGATTTTGCTTGCATAGGTTTGCAGTATTATTGGTTCTATGGTATAAAATAAGGCAAGAGATAGTGATCCAATGCAGTTTTGTAAAACAAGAAGTGCGACAAGTAGGGGTAAAGACCCTGCTAAGGTATAGAATAAAAAGTATGTTCCTGCATTTAGTCGTTCGACCTGATTCCCTCAGCGGGTAATAATAATAAGAGTTGGAATAAGGGTGGCTTCAAAGGCAATGTAGAATATAATTAATTCTGTTGAAGAGAAGGCAATAATTAAGGATGCTTGTAGAAGTGTTAGTATAATCAGGTAGGTTCGTTGTCGAGGGAGTGGGTTAGTTTTTAGGTGTTGTTGGCTGGCCAGGGTTATTAATGGGAGAAGTCAGCATGTAAGCACTAGCAGCGGGGATGAGGTTGGGTCTACAGATATTAATATATTTGTAAAGTTTGAGAATTCAAAGGGAAGGTTCAATCACATTAGGCTTATTATTGCAATAATGGAGCTACTTACTATGAAGTTGGTTCATAATCATTTTGGGGTTGTTAGTCATGTTAGGGGAAGTAGTATTATAGTTGGAATTAAAATTTTTAGCATTGTAGGAGATTTAGGTTTTTAAGATGGTCAGTCCCATGGGTTCGTGTTGTGGCTACTATGAGGGCCAGGCCGGTGCTAGCTTCACATGCAGATATTGTCAATAGTAATATGGGGATTAAAAAGTGGTATCCTATATTTATTTGTGTTGCTCAAGCAGCTATTGCAATAAATATTACTAATATTATTCCTTCTAGGCAGAGGAGGGCAGATAAAAAGTGTGTTCGGTGGAGTATTAATCCTGTAGTACTTAATGCAAATGCTGATATGGCTGTAAATAAGGTTGATAACATAAAGTATTTTTGGAGTAAACCAAAATTTACTGAGTCGAAATCAGTATTCTTATTTAGATTAAATACTTATTCAGCCCATTCTAGGCCTCCTTGGGCTCATTCATATATCAGGCCAATTGTAAGGATAAGAAGAATAATAGTTGACCAAAATAGTGTATTTACTGGGTGCATTTGTGACGCTCACGGGGTTGGTAGTAATAGAGCAATTTCTAGGTCAAAGAGTAAGAATAGAATGGCAATCAAGAAAAAGCGGATTGAAAACGGCAGGCGAGCTGAGCCAACAGGGTCGAAGCCGCATTCGTAGGGGGATAATTTTTCTGTGTCTGGGTTATTTAGGGGTAACCAAAAACTAATTATAATGAGGGCTGTGGATAGTGTTATTGAGAAAGCTAATATAAGTGTGATTAAATTCATTGTCTTTTCTTAGATATTAACTAAGATCAAATGATTGGAAGTCATTTATACTGATTGTACTAAAAAGACATGATCCTCATCAATAGATGGACACGTAGAGGAATAACCATACTACGTCTACGAAATGTCAATATCATGCTGCTGCTTCAAATCCAAAGTGATGACTTGAGGTAAAGTGAAATTTAATTTGTCGTAGAAGACAGACTAAGAGAAATAATGAGCCAATAATTACGTGCAAACCGTGGAAGCCTGTTGCAACAAAAAAGGTTGATCCGTAAATTCCGTCTGCAATTGTGAAAGGAGCTTCGTAATATTCTATGGCCTGAAGAGCGGTAAAATAAAGGCCTAAGATAATTGTTATAAATAGTGATTGAATAGCTTCTTTTCGGCTTCCTTGTATAATACTATGGTGGGCTCATGTTACTGTAACACCGGAGGCTAGAAGCACAGCAGTGTTAAGTAGGGGGACTTCGAACGGGTCTAGTGGTGTAATTCCTGTTGGTGGTCAACATTCTCCTAATTCTGGGGTTGGGGCAAGGCTTGAGTTGTAGAATGCTCAGAAAAAGCCTAGAAAAAAGAATACTTCTGAGGTAATAAATAAAATCATGCCGTATCGGAGCCCTTTTTGGACGGGTAAGGTGTGATGTCCTTGAAATGTACCTTCTCGGATAACATCACGCCATCATTGGAGTATGGTTAATAATATAATAACCAATCCCAGTGTTATTAGAATGATGGATCCGAAGTGAAATCATACTGCTAGGCCAGAAGTTAATAGGAGTGCTGCGATGGCGCCTGTGAGCGGTCAAGGGCTTGGGTCTACTATGTGATAGGCGTGTGCTTGGTGTGCCATTAGACATTTTCTTGTAGATATAGACTTAGTAAAAGAACAAAGACATAGGCTTGAATTATGGCTACTGCAATTTCTAGCAGTGTTAGTAGAAATAAGATAATTATTGTCATAATAGAAATTGATGGTATTAGCGGCATTAAAACTAATACTGCTGTTGAAATTAGTTGAATTAGTAAGTGCCCAGCTGTCAGGTTGGCGGTTAGTCGTACTCCTAGAGCCAATGGTCGAATAAATAGGCTAATTGTTTCAATAATAATTAGGATTGGGATTAGTAGGGTTGGAGTTCCTTCTGGTAATATGTGTCCTAGGGCATGTGTTGGCTGATTACGAAGTCCAGTGAGGACTGTGGCCAGTCATAGTGGGACAGCAAGCCCTAAATTTAAGGACAATTGAGTTGTCGGGGTAAATGTATATGGTAGAAGACCCACTAGGTTTGTAGTAATTAAAAATATCATTAGAGCAGTCAACAGAAGGGATCAGCTGTGCCCTTTGATGTTAATAGGAAGTATAAGTTGTTTTGTAAACATACCAAAAAATCAAGTTTGAATTGTTAATAGTCGGTTGCTTAATCAATGGTTTGTTGTTTTATGAAATAGCAATCACGGAAGCAATAGGGCCAGGGTTATTAAAGGTACTCCAAATATGATAGGGCTTATAAATTGGTCAAAAAAGCTTAAGTTCATGGTCAATCTCAGGGTTGGTTTTTTTCTTTCTTTGTGCTTTGGGGTGTTGGTTCATTTTGAAACTTAAAATTGTTAATTTTGGCTGTTAAAATGGTTAAATAAATAATTCATGATATAAGGAAAATAGTAAATCATGGGCCAGGGTTAAGTTGTGGCATATCATTAAGGGTGGTTGGTTTTCACCGGTCTTTAGCTTAAAAGGCTATTGCTTCTCCATGAAAGCTTCTTAATGATTGCTCTAGTATAGATGAAGATCACTTTTGGAAGAAGTCTAATGATGTTGCTTCTACAACAATTGGTATAAAGCTATGATTTGCCCCGCAGATTTCTGAACATTGTCCATAAAAAACCCCTGGGCGGGATGCAATGAAGGTTGTTTGGTTTAGTCGTCCGGGGATAGCATCTGTTTTTACACCTATAGAGGGTACTGTTCATGAGTGTAACACATCTTCTGCGGAGATAAGTATTCGAATTGGGGATTCTATTGGGATGACTATTCGGTTGTCTACTTCTAAGAGACGAAACTGTCCTGGGGACAGGTCTTGAGTTGGTAATATATATGAGTCAAATATTAAGTCTTCATAGTTTGTAAACTCATAGCTTCAGTATCATTGGTGGCCAATTGCCTTAACTGTTAGATGAGGGTCACTGATTTCATCTATTAAATATAAAATTCGTAGAGATGGAAGGGCAATAACAATCAAGATAATTGCTGGTATAATTGTTCATACTATCTCAATCTCTTGGGCGTCTATAGCATTAGTATTTGTTAGTTTTGTGGTTATTATTGTTGTAATAATGTAAAGTACCAGTGCGCTAATTAAAAAGACAGCTATTAATGCATGATCATGAAAGTGTAATAATTCTTCTATAATTGGGGATGCTGCGTCTTGAAAGCCTAGTTGTGACTGGTGTGCCATATAAGATATACAAGGTTTTAACTAGTAATTAGGTCTTGACAAGGCCTGGTAATTGTTTTACTAATATCTTAAGAAAGTGGTAGATTGGTTATACAGTTGACTTGAAATTAACTCAGGGGGGTTCGATTCCCTCTTTTCTTGTTAGGTAGTTCGAGCTTGAACAAATGATGGTTCTTCAAATGTGTGGTATGGTGGAGGACATCCGTGTAATCATTCAATATTTGTGGGTGTTAGTTCTGTTGTTATCACTTCTCGTTTTGATGCAAATGCTTCTCAGATAATAAACATTATTATAACCACCGCGACAAGTGAAATCAAAGATCCAATTGATGAGATTGTGTTTCAAAGGGTGTATGCGTCTGGGTAGTCGGAGTATCGTCGTGGTATTCCTGCAAGGCCAAGGAAGTGCTGTGGGAAAAATGTGAGATTAACCCCTAGGAATATAACGCCAAAGTGAATTTTAGACCAGGTTGAGTGTAATGTGTATCCTGAAAATAGTGGAAATCAATGGACGAATCCTCCTATAATAGCAAATACGGCCCCCATAGACAGGACATAGTGAAAATGTGCTACTACATAGTACGTATCATGGAGAACAATATCTAGGGATGAGTTTGCTAGGACGATGCCTGTTAGTCCTCCTACTGTAAATAAAAAAATAAAACCAAGGGCTCAGAGTATCGCAGCATCTCATTTGATGGATCCTCCGTGCATTGTTGCCAATCAGCTAAAAACTTTTACGCCAGTTGGAATAGCAATGATTATTGTAGCGGATGTAAAGTATGCTCGTGTGTCTACATTTAGGTCTACTGTAAATATATGGTGAGCTCATACGATAAATCCTAAAAGGCCAATTGATATTATTGCTCAGACTATGCCTATATACCCGAACGGTTCTTTTTTAGCAGAGTAGTATGTTACAATATGTGAAATTATACCAAATCCGGGGAGAATCAAAATATATACTTCTGGGTGACCAAAGAATCAGAATAAGTGTTGGTATAACACAGGGTCTCCTCCCCCAGCTGGGTCAAAGAAAGTGGTGTTAAGGTTTCGATCGGTTAATAGTATTGTAATACCTGCTGCAAGTACTGGGAGGGAAAGAAGCAGTAGAATAGCCGTAATCAATACTGACCACACGAACAGAGGTGTTTGATATTGTGTTATAGAAGGGGGTTTTATATTAATTGATGTCGTAATAAAATTAATGGCCCCTAGAATAGAGGAAACCCCTGCTAAATGTAATGAGAAAATTGTTAGATCAACGGAGGCGCCTGCATGAGCAAGATTACCAGCTAATGGGGGGTATACGGTTCACCCAGTTCCTGCTCCTGCTTCTACACCCGAGGAGGCTAGCAATAAAAGGAATGAGGGTGGTAGAAGTCAGAAGCTTATGTTATTTATTCGAGGAAATGCTATATCAGGGGCCCCAATCATGAGGGGCACAAGTCAGTTTCCAAACCCGCCGATTATTACAGGCATTACCATAAAAAAGATTATCACAAAAGCATGAGCAGTAACAATAACATTATAAATTTGATCATCCCCGAGGAGGGCCCCTGGTTGGCTAAGTTCAGCTCGGATCAAGAGGCTTAGGGCTGTGCCCACTATCCCAGCTCAAGCACCAAAAATTAGGTAAAGGGTGCCAATGTCCTTGTGATTTGTAGAGAATAGTCATCGAGTGATTATCACGGGTAAAATGGCCGAATCAGGTGCAAGGTTGTAGCCCTTGTCATAAAGGTTATAGTCCTTTTTTTATCAAGCCTTGTGATGTTCAGCATATAAAATTGCAAATTTTAAAGAGCAAAGTAGCTTTTTGCCGGGGCTTCTCCCGCTTTTTTTTTCGACAAGCGGGAGAAGTAGATTAAAGCTCGTTGATTGAGTGTTTAGCTGTTAACTAAAAGGTCGTAGGGTCGAAGCCTGCTAATCTAGAAGGCCTTAGCTTAATTAAAGTGTCTGGGTTGCATTCAGAAGATGTGGGGTAGTGTTCTGCAGGTTTTATCAAGGATTAGAAGGTTTTAACTTCTGCTTAAGGCTTTGAAGGTCTTGGGTCTTGTTATCCTAAATCCTTAGTTTATTATGAGTAGTGTTGGAGTTACTGGTATTATTATTGTGGATATTATGATTATTATAGGGATGATTTTTAGGTTGGGTTTTTTCCGTCAGGTTAGGTTTGAGTTTGAGACATAAGGAGGCGAGGTTATTGAAATTGTATATGAGAGACGCAGGTAAAAGAATAAACTAAGTAGGGCTAACATGGCTATTATGGCAGATAGTGCGTTAAGATGTTGTTTGGTTATTTCTTGTAGAATTAGTCATTTTGGCAAAAATCCTGATGTTGGTGGGAGTCCTCCAAGGGCTATTAGAGTTATTATTGTAAAGGCTGCCAGTGTTGGTGTTTTTGGTCATGAGGTTGAGAGTTTGTTTATGTTTGTAGAGTTCAAAATTATTAATGTTATAAATATAGATGAAGTTAGGATAATGTAAATTAATAGGTTTAGTAGCGCCAGATTTGGGGCAAATGGAACAATTATGATTATTCATCCTAGGTGTGCAATGGATGAATATGCTATAATTTTTCGTGTTTGTGTTTGATTTAGGCCTCCTCATCCCCCTACAATTATGGATGTTAGTCCTATTAAGATAAGTAGATTTGTGTTTAGCTGATGGCTTGTTAAGATGAGTAGGGCCATTGGGGCCAGTTTTTGTCATGTTGATAGGATTAGGCATGTTATCATGTTTAGTCCTTGTAGAACGTCTGGTAATCATAGGTGAAATGGTGCGGCTCCTAGTTTAATTGTTAGAGCAATTGTTAAAATTGTTGTTGATGTGAAGTGATTTATATTTGTGATTGTCCATTCTCCTGTTATTCATGCGTTTATGATTGTTGAAAATAAAATTAGGGCGGAGGCTGTGGCTTGTGTTAGAAAGTACTTTGTTGCGGATTCTGTGGCTCGAGGGTGGTGTATTTTAGTTATTAATGGGATGATGGCTAGTGTATTAATTTCTAGTCCTATTCATGCTAGAAATCAGTGATAGCTTGATAATGTAGTAATTGTTCCCACTGCAAGACTTGATATTAACATAGATAGTGTATAGGGGCTCATTAGTAAAAGAAGGGCTTTCACCAACATGTTTGGGGTATGGGCCCAAAAGCTTAATTTAGTTTATTTTACTTTAAAAGATAGTGTAGTGGGAGCACGAGGGGTTTTGATCCTCTAAGGGTAGGTTCGAGTCCTATTTTTTTAGCGGGATATGAGAGGGTTTGAACCTCTATGGGTCACTCTATCAAAGTGATCCTTATCTTTCGGGCACATATCCATGACAAGGGGGGAATGCCTATTATTGTAATCGGTAGTGAGATGTGTATGAGGGTTATTACAATTGTAAGGGGTAGAAAGTTTTTTCAGATTAAGTGTATTAGTTGATCATACCGGAATCGGGGGTAGGATGCGCGGACTCATAAAAATAAAATTGATAGTGCTGATGCTTTAAGAATAAGGCTAATTGTTGAAATTTCTGGTTGAATGTGGTGTATTGTTGGGCCAAGAAATAGGATAGTTGATAGGGTGTTTATGAGTAAAATGTTGGAGTATTCTGCTAGAAAAAATAGTGCAAATGGCCCTCCCGCATATTCTACGTTAAACCCTGAGACTAATTCTGATTCTCCCTCTGTAAGATCAAATGGAGCTCGATTTGTTTCTGCTAGAGTTGAAGTAAATCATATTGTTGCTATAGGCCATGCTGGGATAATGAATCAGATTGGCTCTTGTGAGGAATTGAAGTTTGTTAACATAAAACCCCCTGTTATTAGGATAAGACAGAGTAGAATAAGTCCTAGTGTAACTTCATATGAAATGGTTTGTGCTACTGCTCGAAGTGCCCCAATTAAGGCATATTTTGAGTTTGATGATCAGCCGGACCCTAGGATTGAGTACACAGCCAGACTAGATAGGGATAGAAGAAAAAGAATTCCTAGGTTTAGGTTTGACAGTGAAAATGGCATTGGTAGGGGAATTCAAATTATGAGTGCCAGAGTTAATGCCATTATTGGTATTATAAGAAATAGGGTTTGTGATGATGTTGATGGTCGTACTGGTTCTTTAATAAATAGTTTTAGCCCATCTGCAATTGGTTGAAGAAGGCCCATTGGTCCTACTGTATTTGGGCCTTTTCGTAATTGTATATATCCTAGTACTTTTCGCTCAACGAGGGTTAAGTAGGCCACGGCTAGTAATACTGGAATAATATATAGTAACGGGTTTAAGAGGGCGGATATGGTATACATAGTTGAGAAGAGGAGTTGAACCTCTGGGAGAAAGGGCTTAGGTCTTTTGCAATTACCGGGCTCTGCCATCTTAACTCGTCCCTTGTTTTTAAGGTGTATTTTGTGTGGCCCTTTTATTTGTTTTCAGGGGCGGCAGGGGCTTTGTTTAAAAGAGGCCCTATTTTTTCGGTCCTTTCGTACTAGAAAAAATTTCATTATAGATAGAAACTGACCTGGATTACTCCGGTCTGAACTCAGATCACGTAGGACTTTAATCGTTGAACAAACGAACCTTTAATAGCGGCTGCACCATTTGGGTGTCCTGATCCAACATCGAGGTCGTAAACCCATTCGTCGATATGAACTCTTAAAAAGGATTGCGCTGTTATCCCTAGGGTAACTTGGTTCGTTGGTCACTTAGTGGATCATTTATAATAAATGTTTTAATTTTTGAAGTGTAATTCTAAATTACTTATCTCGGAGGATGGTTTTTCTTCCGCGGTCGCCCCAACCGAAAATTTGGATTATAATTATACGTCTTTATCTTTTACCTGTTGGGTGGTATGAGTGTATAATTAATTTTATATTTAAAGCTCCATAGGGTCTTCTCGTCTTATATAGCTATCTTCGCTTCTGCACGAAGAGATTAATTTCACTGATTAGATTAAAGAGACAGTTGAGCTTTCGTTTTGCCTTTCATACAGGTCTTTATTTAAAAGACAAGTGATTACGCTACCTTTGCACGGTCATGATACCGCGGCCGTTAAAATTAATCACTGGGCAGGCGGGACCTCTTATATTAGGGGGGCAAGAGGCGATGTTTTTGGTAAACAGGCGGAGCTCTGTGATTGCCGAGTTCCTTTTTAATCTTTAAATCTTTTTTAATGCTCCTGTGTTGGGTTAACAATTGTTTTAATGTGTTTTTCTCGTTGATGAGTATTTTAAATTGTTAATTATCAGTGATTTTTTCGTTCTGATTTACGCTTGCATGTAGAGAATTTGTTCTTGTTACTCATTCTAGTATAAACTCATCTACTAGTAGATAGGCTTGATATGTTTTGTGAATTTAGATTTTTTTTATTAGTATAATAAGGGGAGGGTTGTAAGTTGAGCTTTGACGCTTTCTTATGGTGGCTGCTTTTAGGCCTACATGGTTAATTTCTTTTGTTAATATAATCTTTATTCATTATGTAGGTTGTATCCTTTATTAATAGGGCTGTACCCCTATTAATTAACTTTAAAGTGCTATATTTATTTTTAATTATTAAAAATACTTTAAGCTGAACTAATATTCATTTCTCAAGCAACCAGCTATCACTAGGCTCGTTAGGCTTTTCACCTCTACTTAAAAGTCGTCCCACTCTTTTGCCACAGAGACGGGTTAGCTCTGATTATGCTGCTCTTAAGTAGCTCGCCTAGTTTCGGGGTGGCTAACTTTATTTCTTTTTGTTAGGTTGAACTTACTAGACCATTATGCAAAAGGTACAGGGTTTAGTCTTTTCTTTTCTTTGTTTTTATTATTTATTTCATTTTTATTTCATCTTTCCCTTGCGGTACTTTTTTATTGCTCATAGTAAATTTCTATCGCCCATACTATTAAATTAAATGGTTTGTTTTGTTTTTTGGTAGTTTAGGTTTGTTTGGCTACAATTTTTACTCAATTTAATCCGAGTTTAACGGGTATTTTCTTGGTGTAAGCAAGATGCTTTTATTAAGCTATAAATTGATGTTCCAAGTTCACCTTCCGGTAGACTTACCATGTTACGACTTGCCTCTTCTTTTTTTAATCTTTGTTTATTTATTGCTTATAGTTGTTTGAAGAGGGTGACGGGCGGTGTGTGCGCGCTCCATTGCCGGTTTAAAAAGAACACTCTTTTTTCTTTTTACTGTTAAATCCTCCTTTATAGCTTTAGTTTCATAAGCTTTTCCGTAATTTTCTAATTTAGAAAATGTAGCCCATTTCTTCCCATCTTATATGCTACACCTTGACCTGACGTTTTTATGTTTATAGTTGTGCCTACTGTTTGTCCTTTAAAGGGTGGGCTGGACGGTGGTATATAGGCTGAATTGGCAATAGATGGTGAGGTTTATCGTGGATTATCGATTATAGAACAGGCTCCTCTAGGGGGTGTGGAGCACCGCCAAGTCCTTTGAGTTTTAAGCTGTTGCTCGTAGTATTCTGGCGGATAAATCAAAGTTTATAACTAGGCATAGTGGGGTATCTAATCCCAGTTTGTCTCCTAGTTGTCGTGGGTTCAAGTTTATTTTAGTAAGGCCACTTTCGAAGTTGTATTTATTTTAACTATTGCGTGCTACAGCGGAGTTAGTTTTTAGCCTTATTTAATTTGTGTATTTAACCACCCTTTGAGCCGACTTTATTAATTTGAGTTTCTCGTATAACCGCGGTGGCTGGCACGAGATTTACCAACTCTTTTAACTATCGCTGATTCGAGCTTATTTCGCTCATGTTCAATGTTTATCACTGCTGAGTTCCCTTGGGGGTGTGGTTTAACAAGATGTCTTTGGCTTAATAAGTGCCTGATATCCGCTCCTATTTTTACTTGTTGGTAATAGAGGGCATTTTCACTGGGATGCAGATACTTGCATGTGTAATCGTAGTAAAAATTAATGGCAAGGCTAGGACCAAACCTTTGTGTTTATGAGATGTTTAAAAAATCTGTCTTAGCATTTTCAGTGCCACACTTTACTTAAGCTACATTAACTTACAGTGTAACACTGTATATAAAATTTAAATTCATAAAAAAATCTCATTTTTCTTAGTATTAGCCTAGTGTCGTAAGTATGTAGGTCTTTTTAGTCTTGGGGTTGGCTAAAAAAGTTTCGCGTACTGATTAGACGGATATTTGGGGGTAGGGGGGTTATCCAAAAAAAAAAAAGATAATATTCAAAACTTATATTATTCGAAAAACTAGCTCCGGGGGGAAACAGGAAAAGTAATATATCCCTTGTTTTAGAGGGAAAAAAATGTTATGTCATTAAAGCATGAATATTTTATCCGCGATTTTTTAGTTTGTCACTCTACATCTGCAGTGCATGTTCACGTTTTAGGCCGTTAGTGCCGACTCAAGACTTTATGGGGAATTGACTTCACAGAGAAAAAAAAAAATGAATGCAGGCCAGATCAGTTCTGCTGATCATGGGCCATCTAGTACAGTAAGCATCTTACCAGAGGCCTCTTAAAAAGTAATGATAGAAACTCTACTATAAATGTTCATAGATTCAAACCAACTGCCTGTATGAATAATAGAAAGACACTCTACAATTGAAGTCCGTGAAGTTTCTAAACGAGTATCGTGGGGGGCGGGTTGATTATTTCTCGCCTGAGGGTTAGGTTAAAAATCCTAATAATACCAAAACAAAGACGTTTGGCAAGTAGATGAATGCACTATTAAGCATAATATGTCATCTCGTTTCAAAAATTACGGGAAAACAAG